AACGAAAAAAGTCAAAATTTGTCTCTCCCGCCGGGCGTGTGTGCCTACCAATTCGACAAGTAGTTCTAGTTGCTGAAAGGATTCCGGTGAAAAATGAAGAAGGACAAACAAGCAAGAAAAAATTCGAGACGAAACCGCTGGTGGGTAATCTAAACAAATGATGAGGGATTCTTCGAGAAGTTAACAATTAGTCCTCATATTGAATGATTATGAATTATTCAAGGAAGAATGGGTTTGAAACATACACGAGGAAGGTTCTGGGAGCAATATCAGTCGTGAATCTCTTACGAACCAAGAGCCGTGTGAAGTAAAAATTTCATGCACGGTTCTGACTGAGCGGAAAGATCGAAAATCTTCTTTTCGACTCTGACTCTCCTACACCAGTCGTTGCTTTTTTCTCTGTTACCTCCAAAGTAGCAGCTCCAGCTTTATTTACGCGACTCTTCGGTCTAATTTTCCCATATTTATCTAATGAGTGGCATATCGTGGTAGGATTATTGGCCACTTCTAGCATGATATTAGGAAATCTAATTGCCGTTACTCAAATAAGCATGAAACGTATGCTAGCTTATCCCTCTATAAGCCAAATTGGATATATTATGATTGGAGTACTTGCTGCAGACCCGGAGAACGGTTACGCAAGTATGATAACTTATACGTTTATTTATATACTCATGAATCTGGGAACTTTTGCTCGTATCACCTCATTTGGTTTACGAACCGGAACTGATAATATTAGGGATTACGCGGGATTATACATGAAGGATCCTGTTCTAACATTCTCTCCGGTTTTACGTTCACCATCCCTAGGGGGTATCCCTCCACCATCCGGTTTTTTCGGTAAACTCTATCTCTTTTGGCATGGATGGAAAGCTGGTTCGTACCCATCAGTTATGGTAGCGCTTGTGACAAGTGTCATCTCCATCTACTATTATCTCAAAATAATTAAATTAATGTTCACTGGGAAGAATGAGAGGAGCGATGCATCCACAACTTATATACAAAATTCATTAGTTTCTCCATCAATTTCAAAAAGTTCTATTGAAATAGCTATGATCATTCGTGCACTAGCATCAATCCTACCGGGTATATTAATAGATCCCATTATCGGGATCACGCGGAATACTTTATTCTAGACTCACTTCAAATTGTGACGCGAACTTTTTTTTTCGAACGACTTTTATTAAAATATTAAAAGTCGGTTCTGCTTCTGCTGCCCCAACTAGTCTGTCTCTGCAACTTATGGAATAGTTATATCTTCTTCGGTAATTGATCCTGACATTCTCCTATCTAGCTTGTATTTGTCTTTTCGCATCCGGAATCACTTGCTAGGAAAATGATCACTCGTCTATTCCGGGGGAGATATAAGTATTTCCGCACGATGCACGGCTGGGGTTGGGCAGTGACAACCCATGCTGCTATATCCAAGTATTTAGGCGGAAGGATAATGCCTCTCCTTCTTGTATCTTCATATGGTATTACTTGTATCTTCATATGGTATTATTTGATTGATACTGAAAGAAAAGATTTGCTTGCGAGACAGGCGTGGGCTTGTCAGGTCGTGGAAGAAAATTCTCCGTAGGAAGAGGGAATAAACCACCCCTTTAGGGATGATTGATTGTGGGCGAGAATAGATTCGAACCCTCAGCCATCGTCAGTATGAAGTGGAACCCTACCACCTCATGAAGAAGCAATGAGTAATGAAAAAGGTCCAGGGACCTCGTCTAAACCTGACCTGAGTCGAGTCTCCCAGTTAGTAAAGTAAATCTGGTAAAAAAAGAGATGAAAATTTGGTAAAAAGGAGATGAAAATTCGGTTCAGCAGTTGACAGGCATATAGATATACCCGTATAATTGGGTTGGCGGACGTAACTCCACCGTGTTTCCCCCCCTTCGAAAGAGGGGTAGGCGTACTAGACTCGAAATATGGTACCG